TATATATATATATATATATATATATACATATATATATATATATATATATATATATATGTGTATGTGTATATAAAAACAAAGGAAATACTCCACTTTACGGGCCGAAACCGTAATGCATAATTTATGCTATTTGTTTAATTTTAGTGATTATAAAGGGTGATCGTCAGCATATATAGAAATTAGTAAACAAAAAATATAGGCTTGAATTGAGCAAATGGCTACTTCAAATAAAAAGTAGCTTGTTTGAATTATTAGAAGAATAAGGAAAGAGGAAATGTTAGTAAAGAGAGCTGTTGTGGCATAAAGTCCTACTAGGCTTAAAACAATGTGGCCTGCTCTTATATTAGCTGCTAGTCGAAAGGCTAAAGTTAAGGGGCGAACAGAAATTCTGATAGTTTCAATTAATACTAGGAAAGGGTTTAATCATGTTGGTGCTCCTCTTGGAAGTAATCTAGCTGCAAAAGAAGAAGGAGAAAATATTAATGCTGAGATAATAAGAGAGAGTCAAAGAGGTAGGGCTAGGGAAAGAGTAAAAAGTAGGTGACTTGAAGCTCTAAATATGTAGGGAACAAGACCTATGAAATTGGTAAATATAACGAAGATAAATAGGGGAGATACTAAAGAGGATAGGCCTTTTAAGTGAATTCTGGAGGTGCGAGAAAGTTGAAGAAAGATTAGATTAATTGGGCTGTAGGATAGTCAGAATATTCGAGTAGGTAGAATTCATAGTCTTAAATTTAAAATAAACGGAATAAGAAGAACTGGAACTCAGAAGAGAGTAGAATTAATATTTCTGAGTCCTGGGTCAAAAGATGAGAAGATGTCTATTATCATCATAACTTGGATATTTCCATTGAAGGCTTTGAAGACCTTTAGTTTTATTTAACTTAAAGTTATATTTAGATGAGGAGAGGAGTGAATCTCATAGGATAAATAGAATAGGGTTTAAGATGAAAAAAAGAAAATAGAAGGCTGTAAATAGAGCTCCCAAAGAAATAAATGGGTTTTCAACAGGACACCCTCCAATTCATGTTAAAAGGAGAAAATTAGCTGTAAATATTCAAAATAGGATTTGATTGGGAAGATAAAATTGATTCCCTCGGCGTTGTTGAGGGGTGAAGGGAAGTACAAATATTAATAGAATGGCTAGAAATATGGCACAAACTCCTCCTAGTTTATTAGGAATAGAGCGAAGAATGGCATAGGCTCAAAGAAAATATCATTCTGGTTTAATATGAGGAGGGGTGACTAGGGGGTTGGCGGGAAGAAAATTATCAGGATCAATTAAAAGGTTAGGGCAAAGGAGACAGAAAGAGATAAGAGCTATTAGAAGTACAATGAAGCCTACAATGTCTTTAACAGAGTAATAAATATGAAATGGAATTTTATCAGAGTCTCTATTAAGACCTAATGGGTTATTAGATCCGGTTTGATGTAAGAATAGAAGATGAATTGCAGATAAAGCGGCTAAAATGAAGGGAAGAAGGAAGTGAAAGGCAAAAAATCGATTTAGAGTGGCATTTCTAACTCTAAATCCTCCTCATAATCATTGGACTAGGTCTTGGCCAATGTAAGGGATAGCAGAAAAAAGGTTAGTGATTACGGTAGCCCCTCAGAATCTTATTTGTCCTCAAGGTAAAACGTACCCTACAAATGCTGTAGCTATAGTTAAGATAAATAGGATTACTCCAATATTTCATGTTTCTTTTAGCTTGAATGAAGAGTAATAAAGGCCTCGTCCTATATGAAGATATATACAAAGGAAGAATGCAGATGCTCCATTGGCGTGAAGAGCACGGATGAATCAACCGAAATTTACATCACGGGTGATATGGATTACAGAGGAAAATGCGATGTCTATATTTGAAGCATAATGTATAGATAAGAATAGACCTGTGGCAATTTGTAGTACTAAGCAAAGTCCAAGAAGGGAGCCGAAGTTTCATCAAGTTGAAAGATTAATAGGTGCCGGAAGATCGACTAGGGCGGTGTTGAGAATTTTTAAGACGGGGTTTGATTTTCGGAGGGGTTTAAACATAAAAGATGAATGGACGTAAAGGTCCTTTGTCTTTAGAGCAGATTTTTACAATGCAGATTAAAGCAAGGAATAAAATAGAGATTAGAAATGTTAAGATAGGAATATTAGGAGAAGTGAATAGGTCTCTTTGGGAATTAGAAAGAGAAAGAGAAAAATTTGAGTTTAAATGAGGGGGCATTAAGATGAAGATTATTAGAGATACTAAAAATATAAAAATTATTGAAGGAAATAAGAAGCTGATTTCGAGTTTTGAGTTTTGTGAAGTAGCGGAAAAATAAGCAAATATTACTAGTATTCCTCTAATATAAATTAGAAACATAATAATGGCGTATCATGAAGATATTAAGAGAAGAATTGCGGTAGCAGTTAGGGAAATTAGAAGAATAAAAATACCTTGGGTTACAGGATTAAAAGAAAGTATTAGGGAGAGAGTGAGAGTGGTTATTAATGATAAAATTAAAGACAAAGTCATTTGTAAATCATGGAATTGAACCAGGGCTTAAAGGATCAAAGACTTTCGTGCTCCGTACACTATTTTACAATATTAAGAGCCTCATCAGTAAATTGAAAGGTATAGGGAAATTCAAACTACATCTACAAAGTGTCAGTATCATGCTGCTGCTTCAAATCCAAAGTGATGTCCATCTGAAAAATGGTATAGAAATGCTCGAATTAAACATACAGATAAAAATATTGTGCCCACTAGTACGTGAAGTCCATGAAAGCCTGTGCATACATAGAATAATGTGCCGTAGGCTCTATCTGCAATGGTAAATGGGGCTTCTATATATTCTCCTGCTTGGAGAAAAGTGAAGTATACTCCTAAAGCTACTGTAAGTAGAAGGGCTTGAATGGTTTCTGTTCGTGATTTATTTATTACTCTGTGGTGGGCTCAGGTTACAGTTACTCCAGATGCTAAGAGAACAGCGGTATTAAGAAGAGGAATGGAAAAAGGATTAATAGGATCAATTCCTGTAGGAGGTCAAGTGCATCCAATTTCTGGTGTTGGGGCGAGACTTCTGTGGAAGAAACCTCAGAAAAATGCTGCAAAGAATAAAACTTCAGAGAGAATAAATTGAATTATTGCTCATCGAAGTCCTCTAGAGACAACTGAATTATGGAATCCTAAATAGGTTCCTTCTCGGATTACATCTCGTCATCAAATAATTGAAGTTAAAGTGGTTAGGGTTAGTCCAATAATTAGGCAAAGAGCTCCGTGGTTGTGAAATCAGGCTGCTGCACCGCAGGTAATGGCTAGTACTCCTACGGCAACTAGGAATGGTCATGGTCTATATTCTAGTACGTGAAAAGGTTGGCGGATCATTACTTTTTTTGAATATCAAACTTACTGCTTGGAAGGCGGTTGTACAAATTTATACTGAAAAAGCAAAAAGAGGAAAAATCCATGGGAAGGGTTACAGTCTTCTGCCTATAATTCGGCCATCTTTTTAGTTTCATTTTCAAGGCGATATAGAGTGGTTTTGTTTAGATTTAAGTCTAGGGACTAAAATTAATTGGGTTCATCAGGTGATTGATATTAAAAGAAGAAGAGAGAAAAAAAAGAATAGAGGAAGGAAGATTCAATTTAAAGGGGCTAGGTGAGGCATGCAGAATTCACTTATTTAGTAACTTAGGGCTGACAGTCCTATATTATATGTTTAACTAGAATTCTATTCTCTAAATGTTATTACTCATTGGGTGAAAGAAGGGTGATCAATGACTTCTAGGGCGATAGGTATGAATGAGTGATTAGCTCCACATATTTCTGAACATTGTCCATAGAAAATTCCAGGACGATTAATAGAGAGGGTTGTTTGGTTTAGGCGACCAGGGATTCCATCTAATTTAATTCCTAGTCTAGGAACGCATCATGAATGAATTACATCTGCTGCGGTTACTAAAAGGCGAACTTCAGTTTGTATAGGAATTACTATACGATGATCTACTTCAAGAAGTCGAAATTCTCCTTCTTGAAGTTCTTCAGTGGGAAGTATATAGGAGTCAAACTCTAGGTTTAAAAAATCTGAATATTCATATCTTCAATATCATTGGTGACCAATAGTTTTTACTGTAAGGGTAGGTTGAGAAATTTCGTCTATAAGATAAAGTAAACGTAAAGATGGAAGAGCGAGGACTACTAGAATAGTGGCGGGAAGAATTGTTCAGATGGTTTCAATTTCTTGGGCTTCTAATAATGTTCGGCAAGTAAATTTGTTGGTTAGAATCCTATATAACATATATAGTACTAGTGAGACTACCATAATTATAATAGTAAGAGCGTGGTCGTGAAGAGCTACTAGTTGAATTATAATAGGTGAGGCAGCGTCTTGAAATATTAATTGTCCTCAGTGGGCCATCTAAGTAGGTCGATTAGACTAGCTTCTAATTAACAGTTAGATGCCAAAAATGGCTTCTACTTATATAGAGAGGATGCTGAGAATGAGGGAGAGGTAATTAGACCGGTTTCTTGGAATAGATGATAATCTAAGGGAAGAGTTTCTTGTCATTCTAGAGCGGTAGGTATATGGGGAGATGCTAGAACTCCTCGTTGAGAGGCTAGAGCTTCTCATATTAAGAAAATAAAAAAGAGAAGTGAGAAGAATGAAATGAAAGCTCCAATAGATGAAAGAACATTTCATGTTGTATATACATCTGGATAATCTGAGTATCGACGAGGTATTCCTCTTAGGCCGAGGAAATGCTGAGGAAAGAAGGTTAAATTTACTCCTGTAAATATTATAAAGAAATGAGATTTTGATCAACGAGAGTGAAGAGTTACTCCTGTAAACAGAGGAAAGTAATGAGTAATTCCACCAAAAATAGCGAAGACAGCTCCAAGTCTTAGTACATAATGGAAATGAGCTACTACATAGTAAGTGTCGTGTATTATAATATCTAGGGAGCAATTTCCTACTACAATTCCTGTAAGACCACCTACTGTAAATAAGAAAATAAATCCTAAGACTCAAAGTATTGGGGTGTCGTATTTAATTTTTGAGCCATGAATTGTGGCTAATCATCTAAATACTTTAATTCCTGTAGGAACAGCAATAATTATAGTGGCAGCAGTGAAATATGCTCGAGTGTCTACGTCTATTCCAATAGTAAATATATGGTGGGCTCATACTAGAAATCCAATTAAGCCAATTCCTATTATGGCATAAATTATTCCTAGTGAACCGAATGGTTCGAGTTTAGCAGAATGGTGGGCCACTAGGTGAGAAATTAAACCAAAGCCTGGAAGTACTAAAATGTATACTTCTGGGTGACCAAAGAATCAGAATAAGTGTTGATATAAAACTGGATCCCCTCCTCCTGCCGGATCAAAGAAGGATGTATTTAAGTTTCGATCTGTAAGTAATATAGTAAGTCCTCCTGCAAGAACTGGAATAGAAAGGAGAAGAAGTACTGCGGTTAATTTAACTCTTCATACAAATAAAGGAACTCGTTCTAGACGTAATCCTTTGTATCGTATGTTTATTACAGTTGTAATAAAGTTAATTGAGGCTAGAATTGAAGATACACCTGAGAGGTGTAGAGCAAAAATGGCTAGGTCAATGCATGGTCCTGCATGAGCAATATTGGATGCTAAGGGAGGATAAACAGTTCATCCTGTTCCAGCACCTTTTTCAATAAAAGCAGATATTACTAGTAGGATTACTGCGGGGGGAATTAGTCAAAATCCTAGATTATTGATTCGTGGGAAAGCTATATCAGGGGCCCCAAGTATTAAAGGAACTAGTCAATTTCCAAATCCTCCTATTAGAATAGGAAGGACTACAAAGAATATCATTAGAAGTCCATGAGCTGTAATAAGGCAATTATAAATTTGATCATCTCCTAAGAGTGTTCCGGGCTGACCAAGTTCAGCTCGAATTAATAGTCTTATTCTAGTGGCTACTAAGCCTGTTCAGATTCCTACTAGAAAGTATAAAGTTCCAATGTCTTTGTGATTAGTTGAATATAGTCAACGCATAGATTAAATATAGTGAAATGGGGCAAATTCCCAAAGATAAAGAGAATAAAGCCATAACCGGAATTTTCCTTTTTTTTTTTATTAGAGATGGGGTTAGGAAGCTAATAATTATAGGAAAAGATAGATTTAAATAAAAGTATAGGTTTATTAGGGCTCCTAAGATTAAAATTAATGGAAGAAAAAATATTTCTCTTGCTGTTATAGATTGAATGGCTATTCATTTTGGGAAAAAGCCGAATAGAGGGGGCAGCCCTCCTAAGGATATAAATAGAATTGCAGCGGATAGTTGGAAGGAGAGTTTGGATTTAGAAAGATTGAATAGTTGTATATTAGAGAAAATATTTTTGGATATAAGTAAAATTATGATTGGGGTAACAATTAGAATGTAGGAGATGAAGTAGATAGTTGCTGTTGAGGAGGAAACAGTTCTGGTGCAGATTATTCATCCTAGATGCCCAATTGAGGAATAAGCTAAAAGGGGCCGGAGGGATGTTTGGTTTATTCCTCCAATTCCGCCGATTAGGCTTCTGAGAGCGCCTGCTAAAATAAGAAATAGAAATGATTGATTTATTGGGATGGAAATTAGAATTATTAGAGGGATAATTTTTTGTCATGTAGCAAGAGTAAGACAGGATAATCAGGAGATGGATGCTATGACGGTTGGAAATCAGAAATGGCATGGGGCTAGTCCTAGTTTATTTATTGTTCCTAGAATAATGGGAATTATTCTGAGTTCTGGTGAGAGATGGGGGTTAAATAATATTAAGGCTCCTAAAAGAATTAGAGCTGAACCTAATGCTTGGGCTATGAAGTATTTAACTGCTCCTTCTGTTTCTTGAAGAGATTTAGATGTTATAATGAAAGGAATAAATCTTAGTAAATTAAGTTCAAGTCCTAGTCATAGTAAGAGTCAGTGTGAAGCAGAAATAGATAGAAAAGTTCTTAGAATTAGTGTAGAGATGAAAAGTGGAGTGGCGGGGGCGAAAGCTGTCATAAAAATATGAGCTGAGTTGAACGGCTCAAAACATGATTAGAAGTCATATATTGTCCCCGACATATTTTGTTAAGAAGATCAGTCTAAAGAGCCTTCATTTCATTCATGAATGAGCCCTAGAATTAAGATAGCAAGAGAAATTATTCCTGCTAGAAGGGAGGAAATTGGATTAAGAGTAATAGATAAAGGGAGGGGTATTAATAAAACAATTTCAATGTCGAATACTAGGAATAGTACGGCGAGCAGGAAGAATCGTAAAGAAAAAGGTAGACGAGCATTATTTTTAGGATCAAATCCGCATTCATAGGGGGAGAGTTTATTTATTGATGGAGTTTGTCGATTTCTTAATAGTCAGGCTAGGAGAAATACTGCTGGAGGTAATCCTATGGCTAGGATTAACGGATATAGGCTTGTTATCATTCACTAGAAATAAGGGAATATTTTCTTTGGATTAAAAGGCCAACGCTAGATAGCTCTCTAGTGATTGATATTGGAGAGATTAGCTCTCGTGATTAACATCATCAGAGTTATCCGTTCTTTCCCGGCGCAGTATCTAGATTAAAATTATTATTGAAGTTGAGAGAATTATGATAGATAAGGATAAAGGGAGAAAGCTTTTTCAAGCTAAATTTATTAATTTGTCATAACGTATTCGGGGTAAGGTTCCGCGAACTCAGATGAATAGAAAGGCAAAGAATATGGTTTTAAGAATAAGGGGGATGTCTGTAAATATTGATATTGGAATTATTCCGAAAAAGAAAATAGAAGTAAATAAACTTATGGTTAAGATATTGGTATATTCTGCTATAAAGATGAGAGCGAATCTTCCTGCTCTGAATTCTACATTGAAGCCTGAAACTAATTCTGATTCTCCTTCAGATAGATCGAATGGGGTTCGGTTTGTTTCTGCTAAGGATGTAATAAATCAAATTATAAATAAGGGAGGAAATATTAAGGCTACTCAAGATCATTGAGAGGAGGTTATTAGAATTAAGTTAAAAGATAAAAGAATAATTAAGGCTCTAAGTAAAGTAAGAGCTATTCTTACTTCATATGAAATGGTTTGAGCAATTCTGCGGATTGCTCCGAGTAGAGCATATTTTGAGTTAGAGGATCAGCCGGCAGAAAGAGTTGCATAAACATTTAATCTTGAAATACACAGGAATAGGAGGGCTCCATATATAGGAAAATATATGGGAGAAGAATAAGGATATAAGGATCAAAAAAGGAGGGCTAATCTTAATCCTATAATGGGTCTATAAATGAATGGGTAGAGATTTGAGGAAGTAGGAAGAGAAAGTTCTTTTGTAAAGAGTTTAATTGCATCAGCGAAGGGCTGTGGAAGACCTATTAGACTAACTTTGTTTGGTCCTTTACGGATTTGGATATAACCTAGAACTTTTCGCTCTAGAAGAGTAAAAAAAGCTATAGCTATTAAGACTATTAAGTAGTTGATTAAAATACAGATAAGAAGATGCATTATCTAAGGAGGGATATCTCATTATTAGGGCTTAAACCTAACGCATTTTTCTGCCACTTTAGATAGGATTATAAAGGAGTTGAACTTTTATTATTGACTTTCAAAATCAATTGTTTCCGAAACAATAATCCTGTCACTCGGAGAGGCTCCACTTTTTAGATGCAAACCAAATGTTCTAAGTTAAACTAGGGTAACGTAAAATAATAAGTAGAATGTAAGTTCTATATTTTGATCCTAAGTCAAATGCACTATTCTGCCAACTTATTTTGAATTTTATCTTTTAGGTTTGATTTAAAATTTGATTAGTTGTTTTCATGGTTTTTAAAAATTTTACTACAGTAAGGTCCTTTCGTACTATTATGTAGGGATTGAAGATGAGGATAGAAACTAACCTGGCTTACGCCGGTCTGAACTCAGCTCATGTAGGGTTTTAAAGGTTGAACAAACCTACCATTTATGGCTTCTGCACCATTAGGGGCCCCTAAGCCAACATCGAGGTGCCAATCCTTTCTGACAATTTGGGCTCTTGAGAAAGATTAGCCTGTTATCCCTGTGGTAGCTTATTTTTTTGATCATGTGTAATGGGTCAATTTGTATGGAGAATGATCCTAATTAATAAAAGGAAGTTTTTGGTGTTCCTTAGTCACCCCAACTAAATTCTTTTTAGGTTTATAATGTATTTAATATTTGGTTTAGTCTATAGAGAATAAAGCTCAACGGGGTCTTCTTGTCCTGCAGTTTAATTCAAGCTTTTTCACTTGAAGATTAATTTTTATTTATTATTGTGAGACAGGGAAGCTTTCGTGTGTCCTTTCATGCCAGCCCCTAATTAAGGGGCAAGTGATTATGCTACCTTTGCACGGTCAGGGTACCGCGGCCATTGAACTATGTTGTCATTGGGCAGGATGAACCTCTCATTGTTGAGTCGAGAGGCAATGTTTTTGTTAAACAGTCGGAGCTTGTATTTGCCGAGTTCCTTACAATAAAGAAGTTTTATTTATAAATGAGGAGAGTTTAAAAGATATTTTAGAGATAATGAATACTAATCTTAGCAGATTTTAGGATTAAAATGGTTGGTAGAGGATTTCCAATATTTGTTAGCAGAATAATATAGAATTTAGTATATTTTATATTTATACTATAACGTTATTTGAAAGTTGGCAGTTTCTAAGCCTACTTTTGGGAGGGAGATGTTATACTAGCTGGAGTAATAGAGCTTTTCCTTTATTACTTATCAAAGATTTGTTCTTATTTCACTAATGTGAATTTTTTGGAAAACCAGCTATAGTCTTACGCGGTAGGTATGTAGCCTCTGATAAAATTTTTCTAGGCATTATGAAACATGCGGTAGTGGGTTCTAATACAAATTTTTATCAGCTCGTGAAGATTTCGGGGGTGACTAGGTTTAGAGTGGACTTGCTAAGCCATGATGCACAAGGTACAAGTTTTGAATTTTACTTTAAAATAATTTTGAATTTTCCTTTGCAGTACTTGGATAACGGGAAATTGGGATTATATGATTTTGGATTGATTTTTATTTATGGAATAGTAGTAATTTAGAGATATGAAATGTTTCAAAATAAGTTTATAGACTCTCTTTTCAGTGTAAGTGAAAGGCATTCTTTAGATGCTGTATTTTGTAAGGTGCAATTTCCATTACACCTGCTATGTTACGACTTATCTCCCCTTTCGGCGAGAGTGACGGGCGATGTGTGCACACCTTAGGTTGCCATATTCATTAAAGTAAGTTATTTTTAATTACTTTCAAGTCCACTTTTATATTTATTTTCATTAATAATTCATATTTATAATACAAGTTGTAACCCATCTCTTCCTTCTCATAGGCTGCACTTTGACCTGACGTAGGGATATAAAATCTTTTAGCTCACTAACATTTTTATGGTGGGCTGGCGACGGCAGTATACAGGCTGAATGTTCTAGAGGAGGTAAAATTTACGTGGATTGTCGATTTAAAGGACAGGTTCCCCTGATTGGGTTTAGGTACCGCCAAGTTCTTTGGGTTTTAAACCTGTGTTTGTAGTACCCTGGATAATTTTGGGCCTAGAATAAAAGGGTATCTAATCCTTGTTTTTATTTAGGCTTTCATGAGTAATAGAGAAGATATAGTTGGATATGAGAAAATTGGTAGAATTAGACTTCTTTCGAATTTGTTTTTATCTAATATTCATAGTTTCCGATGTAATTAGCTTGAGTCTGTCGTTTAACCGCGGTAGCTGGCACGGGTTTCACCAACTCTAGATTTCTGTGACCATAGCTCTATTTCTAGACATTATAGAATTATTCACTGCAGGCGTGAGGTTGCTTTAGGGAATTATTATTGAAGAATTGATCCTTTACCATAATTTAAGTTGAAAAATTTTAAATTTATGAATTAAAAATGGTTTTTCACGGGATTAGGAGATTTGCATGTGTTTTTTTCAGAAAAAGCTAATTTTTAAGCCAGAATCAAACTGGATAGTAGAAGAGAAATTCTCATGTTTGGGGTATGAACCCAATAGCTTAAATTAGCTTATTCTACTAAACCTTAGTATGGCTACACTTTTAAAGCTGCAATTTAATGTTGTTATTCAACTATAAGGTTAAAGTCAATTACAAATTATTTCTGGTTTTAAAATTAGGAGAAAAATTGGAATTAAGTGAAGGCTTGAATTTAGGAAAAATGAGGAATTAAGAGGGGGTAATGAAATAGATGAGGGGGAAGTGGCTCCATGTTGAGTGGAGGCAAATAGGAATAGAGAATAGGCAGCAGTTAAGAATCTTAGGATTGTTAGGAAAATAGCTAAAAGGGAGGCTTGGGAAAGGGTTGCTGTAATTAGAAGAATTTCTCTTAGAAGGTTGATAGAAGGAGGCGCAGCTATATTTGCGGCGGTGGCAATAAATCATCATAGAGTAAGGGTAGGAAAAATAATAATTATTCCTTTAGTTAAAAAGATTCTTCGAGTGTGGGTTAATTCATAAGTGGTGTTTGCGAGGAGGAAGAGAGCAGATGAAGATAATCCATGAGCAATTATTATGGCTAGGGCTCCTTGTCATCCTCATTCAGTGGAGCTTAGGATTCCTGCTAGTAAGATTCCTATATGGCCAATTGAAGAGTAAGCGATTAAAGATTTTAGATCTGTTTGACGAATACAAATTAATCTAGTAATTACGGCACCTCATAGTGCTAAGGGGGTAATAACGGAGGAAAATTGTTTATTTATCTGAGTAAAAATTAAGGATATTCGTATTAGACCGTAGGTTCCTAATTTTAAAAGAACTCCTGCTAGAATTATTGAGCCTGCTACGGGGGCCTCTACATGAGCTTTTGGAAGCCACAAGTGAAGAGAAAATATAGGTATTTTAACTAGAAAGGCAAGAATTAAGATAAGTCATCAGCTATTTATTATAAAGGGAAAGGGGGTAGATCAAGAGAAAAGAATAAATGAAAGATGGCTATTTTTTAGAAATATAAGAAAAATTATTACTAATATGGGAAGGGAGGCTGTTAAAGTATATATTATTAAATATATTCTTGCTTGAAGACGTTCTGGTTGGTAACCTCAGGTTAGAATTAGGATTAAGATGGGAATTAAGGATCTTTCAAAGAACACGTAGAAAAGGAAAAGATTTCTTGAGGAGAATGTTAGAATTAAGAAGATTCTAAGGGTTAGACTTCTAATAATAAAGTTGTTAGGAAGATTATTGATAAGCTTGATTTTATAACTGGCTAAGATTATTAATCCTGTAATTCAAAGAGTAAGGATAATTAAAGATGAGCTTATTAGATCGATAGAAAATAGGGATCTTAATGTGAGGGTTCAAGGATAAGGATTGGTAAGTGAGATTAGAGTTCAAGGAATAATTATTAAGATGAATGAAGAGGAAATAAATCATGAGTTGGAAAGTAGGGGCAAGGAAAGTAAAGGTATAATAAGTATTAGCATTTATTAATTGTTAAAAGTTTTACGGTGTCAGAACCATAAGAACGAGTTATAATTACTATTAAGGCTAGTCCTAGCCTGGCTTCACATGCAGCTAGGGTTATAATTACTAAGATAATAATAATATTGAATTGTGAGGGGGCGCCATAAATAGTAGCGGCAAAGATTATTGTTATAAGTGTAGTTCTTTCTAAGGCTAACAAGGCTATTAGGAGATGACGACGTTGTAGAACGAATGTTATTAAGGAGGAGGAGACAAGAATAGGGAATATTAGGTGGATGGTCATAGCTATAGGAAAAACTTCATCTTTTGGCTTACAAGACCAATGCCTGTATTTCGGCTTCTATAGCTTTCAGAGAGCCAAAGATTGGATAGCTGCCTCCCAAAGGCAGAATTTTTATTTAAATCACTTTCTGTTTTAGAGGGATTATATAAAACAATCAAGACTGTATTTTAAGTATGAAAAACTTATGTAATAATATTATACTATTTATATTGCTTTGGGATAAAGATCATCTAAGCAGCTTCAATGCTTTGCTTTAGATTTAAGCTACCAAGGCAAAGTAGAATTACTATTATTGGAAGAATAGTAAATATTCTTATGAAAAGAAGTTTATTTATTATTTTAGATTGACTTAATTGGATTTTAGAGGAGATAGAGGAGAGGGTTGATTTAGTACCTTGACTAGATGAAGATTCTATTCATCCGTTTTCACCTAGTAGAGTAAGTATATGAGAAGATATTAATGGGATGGAGATTATGTTCTGTGTAGAGAGATTTGTTAGGAATCATATTGATGAAGAGGAATGAAGAAGGAGGGGAGTTTTAATAAATATAGAGGTTATTTTTGGGTTTGAAAAGATTCAAGCTGTAATTAGACCTAGTAAGGTAACTATGGGAGTTAGAATTTTTTGGGGAGTTGGGATTAATAAGGGTTGACAGGGGATAATTAATGTTCAATTTAAGGCCCTCCCTCCTATAATTGCAGCTAAAGTTATTATAAATATAGGAGTGATAATAGGAAAGTCTTTATCAGTAAGATTGGAGCAGGGAATAGCATGTTTTGGAGTTCATAAAATTATTATTATTATTCGGAGGGAGTATCCGGCGGTAAGTCCTGTTGCAAAAAAAGCAAGGATATAAATAAGAGAGTTGGATTGATTAAATAGGATTTCTTCTAAGATTAAGTCTTTGGAATAAAAGCCAACAAGGAAAGGGGCCCCAAATAAAGCCATGTTGGCAATTAATATTGAGGCAGAAGTTATAGGGATTGAGGGGGAAGAAAGCCCTATTAATCGGAGATCTTGATTATGAGAGGCATATAAAATAATTCTTCCAGCAGTTATAAATAGGAGAGCTTTAAATAATGCGTGAGTTAGAAGGTGAAATAGAGTAAGAGCAGGCACTCCTAAGGCAAGACTTATTATTATTAATCCTAATTGGCTTAATGTTGAAAGGGCAATTACTTTTTTTATGTCTATTTCATTTATGGCTGATAGACCGGCTATTAGTATGGTTAGAGAGGCTATAATTATTAAAAATAAATTAAAAAGATGAAGTTGATTTAGAAATGGAAAAAATCGAATTAGAAGGAAAATTCCTCCTGTTACTAGGGTGGAAGAATGTACTAAGGCAGATACTGGTGTAGGGGCTTCTATAGCAGCTGGAAGTCAGCTAGAAAACGGAATTTGAGCTCTTTTTGTTATTCCGGCAATAGTTAAGGATATAATGATAAAGGAAGATATTTCGTTTGTTCAGATATTAATAATAATTCAGTTTCCATTATGTAGTAATCAGGCAATTCTAATTAAGATTAATACGTCTCCAATTCGGTTTGTTAGAGCAGTGAATATTCCGGCTGCGAGGGATTTAGGATTTTGATAATAAATAATTAATAAAAAGGATGTAATTCCTAAGCCGTCTCACCCCAGAAGAAGAATTATGAGATGGGGGAATAAGACTAGTATGTTTATTCTAAGAACGAATAGAAGGGTTAAGTGAGTGAATCGGGAAATATTAGGGTCTCCTTTTATGTAAGATTTAGAAAATATTAGGACATTTCCTGAAATAAATAGAATAACGGATATAAATAAGAGACCTTGTGGGTCTAGAATTAAGGAGAGAGAGATGTGGGTAGAGGAGATTGATATTATATGTCAAGATAATAGAATGGATAAGGAAGATGAAAAAAGAAATAACCTAGAAGGCAGGGCTAAAGAAGAAAGAAGGAGTATTATTATAGATGCTCGGAAAGGTGCCATGGTTATTAGCTAAGAAAGCATTTTTGAAACCACAATTCAATGTTTTTTTTAAACTAAAATAACTTAAGTGTAGTTCCAAGTTAAAGAAAGGTTTTAATGATGCGAAAAAGCTGAATGTAAGTTTTTTTGTTTTAAAATTTGGTTAAATATAAAGGTCTCAAAGTTCTTTATTTCTGTCTCACAAAATATTTATATTAATTAGGGTTTAAGGAAGAAAAGGGTTTAAATTTAAAATTTATAAGGTTTTATAAGTTAAATTTTAGTTGTTTTAAAAAAGCATGTTTTATTTATAGTTTAAAAAGTAAATATAATAATAATACATATATATATATATATATATATATA